AAGCGCTATAGCCTGTTTCCAATACTCAGCGGCTTGATCGAACCAAGCCTCCGCTATTTCGGAATCCCCCTGTCGAATGGCCTGTTCTCCCCGGTCGAAATAGGCGGTTCAATTCCTTCCCTTAGAACCGTACTTGAGAGTTTCCTACCTCATACGGCTCGGCAGTCAATTCTTTTGGTGTCCCATTTTTTATCCTACCATATATCCAATTATCCAATTGACTGAGATTTCTCATAGATCTATCGATTTGTCTCGGGTTAACCAAAAGGGGTTAATTACATGAGTTTCAAACTTTAATTTGGATTAAATTAATTTAATAATAAGTTTTATCTTTTCTCCCACCTTCAGAAAAATAAAGCATAGGCATTTCGGGACTATCGTCCGTTAGATTTTTCTGAAAGGTAACTATCTCGGTTTCATATCATATAGAAATTTATATAGAATCCTTGAAAAAGACTTCTTCCTCATAAAAAAGACTTACTGTCTTTGGGATCTGATGCTACACCGCTGCTCAATAACTTAGGGGATCGGCTCTATTACATAAGTTGATTCCTAATTTTTATCTCATATCCTGACATAAATAAGCAGTTCGTATTTATTGTATCGGCCCAAAACCTCGCTAATTGATCTTTACGGCGCTTCCTCTATCAATTAGATCTTTATCCATAGAATAAAGTATCTAGGCATATATATTTCTTCATATTTCGACTTCTATGAAGTTTCTTTTTTTGTTACAGCTGATAAAAATCGTTTTTTGGACGATGCAATATGTAGAAAGCCTATTTTTTTCTAGTATTTTATTTACTAGCGTATTTGCTCTTTCTTTCCTTTTTTATTTCTATAGTGGAGATAGTCGCACGTAATGACAGATCACAGCCATATTATTAAAAGCTTGTGGTAAGAACGGGTTTCGTTCTAGTGCTCGAAAATAATATTCTAAAGCTTTTGTATGTTCTCCGTTACTTGTGTGGATAAGGCCTATGTTATAGAGTATATAACTTCGATCATAGGGATCAATTTCTAGTCGCATAGCTTCATAATAATTCTGTAAGGCCTCCGCATAATTTCCTTCGGATTGAGCCGACATCCGTTACGGTCGTCATTCGATTCAAAGAATTCTCCGTTCCAAAACCGTACGTGAGATTTCCATCTCATACGGCTCCTCCTTTATGTGCATAATGAGAGAATAATCCATGGAATAAAAAAAGGTCGAAATATTGTCATTATGAACTGAGCGGGGCTAATGTTTTTACAAGAAATCTCTAGCCAACCCTCTTGCAAAAGATCTTTTCTTAATATCAAGCGTGTTCGTACTAGATAAAAAAGTAAACTCCAACAATTTCTTTGTTCTCAACGCTCCTTAATTTCCAGGAATTAGTCACTTCAACAATCTTCGATGGTTATATGGGTATCCAAAGTACGAACAAGATGGATGTTTGTTGTCCCAACCATTTCTATTAGTTCCGATCCCGATAAAGAAAGGGAATCATTAATAACAAAGTTTTCGTGTTGTTGATTCCTAAGTGTAGTGCTTCTTCCTCTATGCCGCCTATTGGTACTGGTGTAGTAGGGTTGACCCACAATACAGACCCATAGGTGTAACCTTTCGCTCAATACTCGAATCAACAATTGAAGCATCTGAGGTTGCATTAATCGGGGATACACGACAGAAGGAATTGCTTTATTTCGAAACTTCACCTTCAACAAGCGTAGATTTCTTTTTTGTTTTCAATAGTCTTTTTTTTTTCTATTCTGAATAATGTGTCTTTTTCCTAAAACTGAGAGCGGTAAAGTAAATAATAAATAAAGTCAAAAATATATTAAAAAATATATAAATCAAATCGCACCATCTCTGTAATAAGTAAATGCCTCTTTTTCTCCTGAAGTTGTCGGAATTATTCGTAATAAGATATTGGCTACAATTGAAAAGGTCTTATCAATAAAATTTCCATTTATCTGCGATCTAGGCATAGGTAGCAATCCATTCTATAACTCTTTTCATTACCCCTCGTGAGAAAATAAAATGATCTCACAAACAAAGGAAGCGTACAGTACGAAATAACATAAAAGCAGACCCATTCCATAAAAAAAATTCTTCGAGCCGGGAGGCTAAAGAAAAAGTGATAAAAAAAGTGATGAAAAGTTTTCTATTTTTATAGCTAGTTTTCTAGTTAGAATTGATATTGGTCCTTCGTACCTATCGAACAATCTAATATGAATAACTCGCTATTCGCTCGGGTTATCGGCCATAATAATTATGTAGGAGAGATGGCCGAGTGGTTCAAGGCGTAGCATTGGAACTGCTATGTAGACTTTTGTTTACCGAGGGTTCGAATCCCTCTCTTTCCGCACCTTCACCTAATTCGCCAATGTAACTGACTACAAAGTATCAAATCAAATTAAGAACAGATACTAAAGAATTAGACCCTTCTTTAGTATAGATTCTCTATTCCCAATTCCTTTTTAATTTTAATATGGAATACGGAAAATAGCGTAGAGG